ATTTCGAATAGTACTCAAAATCCTATGTTTTCGATTATCTAATAAATCATTTAATGAAAGTAGATTATCTTACCATTAATTTCACAACTTCCATGATCTCTTCCCGAACCAAACATGAATCTTTCGATTCATTTGGCTCTCACGCTCAATTTTTTATTTTATGGACATTCCCGTATCTTTTTTTAATATAATGAGCCTATCCTCTCTATTTCTGTTTGTATTCAAACATATCAAAACCGATACAAGAACAGAATATTAGGAGGACTCTTCCGACCAGACAAAAAATCTATAATTGTCAGCAAAGTTGTTTCTTTATTTGTTCTTTATTTCATTGAAAATAGATATTTCTATATTATAGAAATATAGAAAATTTCAATTTTATTTTGATTTCCTTTTTTATTCAAATCCAAAAATTCCCCCTTTTTATACATAACATAGGTTGCCGATTCGGCATTGGATAATATAATAAAGGGCAAGGCGCCCTTTATTTATTCTAGTAAATGGTTCAAATCATTTTATCGATATGAGTGTTCTATATCGAAAAAATTATCAACTATTCTTTTTTAAACCATTTCGTTATTAACGTAGTGGTAGAAAGAGTACCATGTTGTGCCCGGACTTAAAACAGTTTAGCTTTAACCATGTTAATGGTCTCACATTATTGGTTGGTTGATAGAGAATCAAAGTTAACTTACCAATGAATAACGAAATGCTATGGTTCTTACATATGATTTATGAATTTACTCAGAAGGAATTCGTCGAGATTATGCACTTTTTTCCTATTTATCCTATAAAAATATAGAATAACATAAATAAAGTGCAGTCGGTTAGATCCAACCTATTCGTGAAATATACAACTCGCACACACTCCCTTTCCAAAAAAAATCAATACACCAAGCACTACACTTAGATTTATTGGATTTGTTGCTAAAATATCGGTATTAAACCCGAAACTCCCGGCGGATGGCCAGTGGCCTAAGGAAACGAAAGAATCGGTTACATTGTTCATATGCTCTCCTCTTATAGATAGGACTAAGAAAGAACAGAGTTCTTTTTGTATCACTTGACTCGCCCTTTTTTTTATCGATTTCTTTTTCTTAATTTCCCGTTTTTTTTTAATGTTAATGGGAGTAGATTAAATCTATTTATTGAATTTGAGATTGAGAATTACAAAATTTCTTATTCTTTTTGAAGTATCCGATAAGATACTTATTAAGTTAGGTCCTGGGTCTCGTATCAATTGAAAAATATCTCCTTTGTTCAAACACTTCCTAAAAGAAAAATCAAAATTCCATCGTACTAAACTAAGGGCGGGAAGGAAGAAAACGAGTGAATCCACAAATTCCTCATCCTCAAATCACTCCTTCCCGGGGTATTGTAGCAACAAATACATAATTGTAGGAATAAAGTATTGATATAATTCACAGAAGCAAATGGCAACGAGTTAATAAAATAAGAAAAAAGTAGGTAACGTACTTTTTTACATTTTCATTCTAGGATTAAATTAAACAAAAGGATTCGCAAATAAAAGCGCTAATGCCACGACCAGTCCATAAATTGTTAAAGCTTCCATAAAAGCTAGACTAAGTAATAAAGTACCTCGTATTTTTCCTTCTGCTTCTGGTTGTCTCGCAATACCTTCTACGGCTTGGCCTGCAGCAGTACCTTGACCAACTCCAGGTCCAATAGAAGCAAGCCCTACGGCCAATCCAGCAGCAATAACGGAAGCGGCAGAAATCAGTGGATTCATGATGATAGGTTCCTCGCACCAAAAAAAAATGGTTAATGATACAATCAACCAATGAATTATTACTTATTTGATCACAAAAATCTATTGAGTCGAAGTAACTAAAACTTCGAATAAAATAAAAAAAATAATGAAATTAATATAGAAATATAGATAGAGATAACCCCTATATAACTAATATATATCTAATGTCACATATACATTTGTTTCTTTCATAACGTAAACCGCCTGCATTTTCTTTTTATATTGAATCGGATTCTAGAAGAATTCTTCGAAAAATATACAGGGACTGTGACTGGCCTTATAAACATTCCATATATCTAGTGGTGACCCCCACTAACTCATCCGCCATTTCGTAATATCGTCTATCTTTCCTCCTACAACTCTAGTCGTAATATATATATGTATTTATATCTATTATGTTCCTCAACTAAGAACCAATCTTGAACTATGCATTGCCTCAATTGGGATAAGCTTAAAAATAAAGAATATTTCGAAAACTAATCAATGATGACCCTCCATGGATTCCCCTATATAAGCCGCGGCTAAAGTTGCAAAAATAAGAGCTTGAATACCGCTTGTAAATAATCCAAGAAACATGACAGGTATAGGAACTACTAAAGGTACTAAAGAAACAAGAACAACAACTACTAATTCATCAGCTAATATATTCCCGAAAAGTCGAAAACTAAGAGATAAAGGTTTTGTGAAATCTTCTAGGATGTTAATTGGTAAAAGTATTGGAGTTGGTTGAATGTATTTTCCGAAATAACCCAATCCTTTTTTGGTAAGACCCGCATAAAAATATGCTACTGACGTGAGTAAAGCTAAAGCAACAGTAGTATTTATATCATTTGTGGGGGCGGCTAGCTCCCCATGAGGTAACTGTATGATTTTCCAAGGTAAAAGGGCACCTGACCAATTCGAAACAAAAATAAATAGGAACATAGTTCCAATAAAGGGAACCCAAGGGCCGTATTCTTCTCCAATCTGAGTTTTGCTCAAGTCTCGAATAAATTCAAGGACATATTCGAAGAAATTCTGACCGTCGGTCGGAATGGTTTGTGGATTCCGAACGGATATGATGACTGAACCTAATAAGATAGCAATTACGACCCAAGAAGTGATAAGTACTTGGGCATGAATTTGTAAACCTCCTATTTGCCAATATAAATGTTGGCCTACTTCTACACCTGATATATCGTATAACCCTTTGAGTGTTTTAATGGAACATGGTATAACATTCATATTGTCCTCTGACAGAAATCGAACTGAAAAAAAGAATTATTTTGATTCAACCATCTCTTTCTCGACTCATCTACTTTCATCATTAATCATATAGTTAGGATACCAAGAAATCACATAACATAATATCAATATCCCATTTTATCTCTTTTTAAAAATAAAAGACAAGAATAGTAACCGATCCAATAAATCAAAATAATTAACTAATCTTATTATTATTATTCTTAATCATAACATAATCAACGACTTCTTATATAGCTAGAACGGCCCTCACAAATTGCGGATACCAATTTGTTAAGAATCAATCGGATTGAAGCTATAGCGTCATCGTTGGCTGGAATCGAAATATCTGCGAGATCTGGATCACAATTTGTATCGATTAAACAAATCGTCGGAATTCCCAAAATGACACATTCTCGAAGAGCTGTATATTCTTCTCGCTGATCAACGATTATTACAATATCGGGCAATTCAGTCATATATTTGATCCCGCCCAGATATGTTTGCAAAGTAGATAATTTTCTCTTCAACATTGCTGCGTCTCTTTTAGAGAGACGGTTGAGTTTCCCCATCTTTTGTTCTGCTCTTAAGTCTCTGAACTTATGAAGTCTCGTTTCCGTAGTGGACCAATTCGTTAACATACCGCCGAGCCATTTTCTATTAACATAATGACATCGAGCCCTTATTGCAGCTGATGCTACTAAATCCGCTGCTTTATTTTTGGTACCAACAATTAAGAAGTTTTTTCCTCGACTTGCTGCATCAAAAACTAAATCGCAGGCTTCCGATAAAAAACGAGCAGTTCTAGTGAGATTTATAATATGAATACCTTTACGCTTTGCAGAGATGTAAGGGGCCATTCTAGGATTCCATTTCTTAGTACCATGACCAAAATGAACTCCTGCTTCCATCATCTCTTCCAAACGGATGTTCCAATATCTTCTTGTCATCTTTCCCACGCTTTCTTTTTTTTTTTTTTTTAACAAATAAATAATTGTTCCTACGGAACCTTCTGCCGGGATTGACCGTTGATACACAGCCCAAACCTTTCATTTTTTTTATTACTTAACTTAATTTCTTCATTTTTTTTTAGTACCCAATCAATAACTAGTAAAGTAAAAAGAAAAATATCTCCTTAAGAATTATGAATTCGCTTAAATGATTTTTCTGGTGTGTCATAGAAATTGCTTGGGGCGCAAGAACAAAAAAATTCTCTATGGTGTAACAAAATATCTCTCATTTCCAACTCGAATAGATTTTTCTTTTTGATTTCAAAATGAATGTCTTGCCTTGAACGGTGCACTAATTTTTTGAATCCAGTACCGACAGGGATAATCCCCCCCAAAACAACATTTTCTTTCAGACCCTTCAACCAATCAATACGACCCCGTAGAGCAGCTTTTGCCAAAACTCTAGCAGTTTCTTGAAAACTTGCTTCGGATATGAAACTTTGAGTATTCAGAGATGCCCTCGTTATTCCCAATAAAATTGCACGATAACAGATTGCTTCGTCTAAAGCACGCCCTGCTCGTTCCGCTCGCAACAATCCGATTAGTTCTCCAGGTAAAAAAACATTAGACATTCCATCTTCTGAAACCAACACTTTTGATGTTACTTGTCGTACAATAATCTCTATATGTCTATTATGGATCTGTACCCCCTGGGATCGATAAACCTTTTGGATCTTATTAACCAAAGAGATACGACTTTGGGCTATGGTTAACTCAGCTCCAATTAAGAATCCCCAAGGAATTCCAAGAACTCTTGGTATACGCTCGTTCCAACCTTCAACTCTCCTTTCAAGGTTCATCGATATTGAACCAATCGAGCGCACTTCTAAGATTTGTTCCACTTTTGGAAGACCTTGCGTTATGTCACCAGATCGGGATTTTTCATATATAAATGTAACTAATGTATCTCCTTCAGAAAGGGTTTCTCCATAATGTCCATGAACAGTCGCTCCTGGAGTGGCCAAATAAGGCTTAGCTGATCTTATAATTAAAGAGTCAACATGAACAATGAAAATTTGACCAGATTTTTTTATGTGTGGTCCATATTTAAATAGACATATATTTTCACAAATAAATTGTCCAATGCTAATTATTGTGGATGTCTCTTCACAATAATTGTAATGTAGAAAGCACCAATTCAAATGGGATGGATTCAAAATGATGTTATTGCATGGACTGGGATTATAAATCCTCCTATTTTCATCTATTAAACAGTATTTAAGTACTTCAAGTACTTGGAAAGTCTGTTTAAAATTGTCAAGTAGCCAATATTTGTTTAACAAGATCTGATTATGAGTTATTAAATGATAAGATGAATAAAAGTTCACTATTTTAGGTACTATTGTACCTAAGGGGCCCAACAAACCCCTAATTGGAGTTATGGGATTCGATTCTTTTGCCACATTGTTATATTTCGAACCGTTGAATGGACCAACTCGAAAACAATTGAATGATGACAAAATTCTCAAAGATTGGCCTTCCTTATTTCGATTCAACAACGTACCAATAGTTCCTTGATGCTGGGTAACTAATGGAATCTTCACTTTGTAATAAAAAGGATTGATATTGGTGCGATCTAATCCATTATCAGGAATCAATCCCGAACCTGCCGTATCATACCTTTTTCCGGTATAGGAAATAGTAGACTTGACTAATTCAATTCTTATGAAATCACGAATCAGATCATTTGCCCTTACTTCAACAAAGGAAGCATGAACCTCTTCCATAGAACCATTTTTTTCTTGGTCCCAATTCAATACTAAGCAAGTCCGAACTAATTGAATACTTGTGTGATAAATTCCTCGAATTGACTTTCCATTTCCATAAAGGATATAATTGACAACTCTAAGCTGGACATTTTCTTTTTCCTGCAAGAGATCTTGAGGGAAAAGTTTTGCTAAATTTATCCCATCAGCTATTTCATATGTGACTACGGGTCGAACCAAAACAAAATACTTTTTTTTGATAGGTGTGATCCGTTGGACATAGATCCAATTTTTCGATTTTGTTTTTGATTCCTTATAATTTTTTTTTTCTGTTCCTGGTGGTATCAAAATGCCACTGTGTCTGGATATCTTATCTGTCTCTCCGGGAAAATGAATATCTCCAGAAAAGATTTTTAGTTCAATACTTTTTTTTTTTCTCTCCACTCGGACTAATCCACCTACTCGGCTTCTTGTATTTGTATTTAAAGCGAGTTGTGTATCTACTCCAATGATACTATTGTTCCGGACCATTATAGACGAAGATCCGGGTAAGATATGCACCTCTTCGGGAATAAAAAAAAACCGATCCACTTTCATTTGGTATTTCGGACTAAATTCTTTTGCTCCTCGATACTCAATCAAATCTTCTTTTTTTACTATTGAATCCACCTCCGCGGTCCCATATTTAGTAATTCCCGAACTCTTTTTTCTGTATCGTGGATCATCAAAATAAGCAAGAATACTATTTCTACGTAAAATACCATTTATGGGTATTTCAATCGAAATACCAAAAGAGGGTATTAATTCTTTCTCTCGTTCTTGATCGTATTGTAATGGGATGAGAAATCTATTTCTTCGTCTTTTCGCCAAGAAATCAGAATTCTCTTGGAGAATCGAAGGGTATATGAAATTCCAATGACCATTGGATATAATTCGATCAAGTCTTGAATAATCAAGAATTTCCCTATCTTTTTTACGAGTACCAGAAGGATCCAACAATTTATGTCTTACTCGATCCTTAGTGATTGAGAGGTCAGAGCTATATCTTTCGTCGACAGAAAAAGAATGAACATTCATTTGATCTTGATCCTTGTGAAGCGAAAAAGACACTATACTGGATCTGCACGGACCCCCCGCTAATATCCATAAATGACTTGTTTTTGGTAATAGATGAACATTACTATATGTATATTCAGGTGCGTGGTAGACATCAGTACTCCAGTGCATTTCTCCCTCTGATTCAGAATAAATATGTTTTCGAACCCTCTCTTTAAAATGAAAAGTAGACGTTCCGGCACGAATCTCGGCAATCACTTGTTCAGATTCTACATATTGATCATTTTGAACTAAAATCAAACTTTTTGGTGGAATATTCACACTATGTATAATATCTCGACTCTCAATAGTTACATGCAAGTCTATAGAACATAGAAAAGCAGGATGCCCATGACGGGTACGTGTGGGATGAACCAAATACTCATTGAACTTTATTTTTCCATTAGAAGGAGCTCGTACATGTTCGGCAGTACCGCCTGTGAATACTCCACCCGTATGAAAAGTTCTTAATGTTAGTTGAGTCCCCGGTTCCCCAATTGATTGACCCGCAATAATACCTATGGCTTCCCCCAACTCGACCAGGTCACCGTGAGTGGGGCTTCTGCCATAACATAATTGACAGATCCAAGATGTATTCCTGCAAGTAAAAGGGGTTCGAATATATATTGGTTGTGCTCGAAAGGTTATGAATCGATTGGCAAGTCCAATCCCAATATCTTGATTTCGAGCGGCAATG